AATTACAGGTCGTATCGACGGAAAAGAAATTGCACGTGTCGAATGGATCAGAGAAGGTAGGGTTCCCCTACAAACCATTTGCGCTAAAATTGATTATTGTTCCTATACAGTTCGAACTATCTATGGAGTATTAGGCATAAAAATTTGGATATTTGTAGACGGGAAATAATGGACCCTTATTTGTTGTCTTACCATTCTATCCAGTGATAGAACAAAAAATGAGAAACTGTTTCATTTTCCTTCTGTTTGTTGAATCAAACATGAGCTTAATCCTTTTAATTCTATAGGGATAAATAAAAATTGGATTTACCCTTTTTTGGTAGAATTGCTATGCTTAGTGTGTGACTCGTTATCTTGGTTTTTCTTTAGAGTTAGGATAAAAAAACTAGATTGACTCGACTCCTACTATGAACTAGTAACTATAGAAACTAATAATCAACCTATGACTTCATATTGTCGAAATCCCCCAAAACAGTCACTTTATGAGGTATTTATCATATAATTGTAGCAACTGTAAACTTTTCCATAAAAATAAATTGGATTCCGAGTTGTGAATAAAAAATAAAGGGATGTAGATAAATGAAAGGATGATGGATAGAAAGAAAAAAAAATATCAACGATATACGATTTCAATATGTATGGTTTATGAATCATTTTATAAAAGGCAGTGTGATAAAGCATCAATACTCAAAAAGTAAAGAGCCTCGAGTTAATAGAAACTGAGGAGATTGACTCGGAAACGCATTTTGTCGAGAGCTCCATTGTCGAGTTCAAGCCTAATCATTAACGGAGAAGCTATGGGAACGACGGAACCCATGACTGTATAGGATTCTATTGAAAACGAATCCTAATGATTCATTGGGTGGGATGGCGGAACGGACCAGGAACCAATTAAAATTTTCTGAAACAGTCATGGCTTGAGCCTACGAATGAAGCAGAAAAGAGTCAATATTCGCCCGCGAACGCGAAACTTTGATTTATTGAATTAATCCATTTTACATTATTTAATAAAAGTTAAGAAAAGAATTTGTTATATTGTTAGATTTAAATAAAAAAAAAGTATTAAGTATTAACTAAATTAACTAATTTTATATTAACTAATTATATTAATATCAACTAAATTAACTAATTCTAATTAACTAATTATATTAAATTTAATTATATTTTAATTATAAATTTTAATTATAAATTTTTTATTTTTTAATTTATTTATATTTAATTTACATATAAATATAACATATCCTGCTTGTATGTAAATATATCTTGCAACTTCCTTTCCTATGTAATATCAATAAATCTCATTATTTAGTTTAGTGTATTATTCATAATATACATGTGTATCTGTAATATTATTGAATCCTTTCCTTTATATTGAATTGTTTCTTCTTTCGCGAGGAGCCGGATGAGAAGAAACTCTCATGTCCGGTTCTGCAGTAGAGATGGAAGAGGGAAACAACCATCAACTATAACCCCAAAAGAACCAGATTCCGTAAACAACATAGAGGAAGAATGAAAGGAATATCTTATAGAGGCAATCATATTTGTTTCGGAAGATACGCTCTTCAGGCACTTGAACCCGCTTGGATCACAGCTAGACAAATAGAAGCGGGGCGGAGAGCAATGACCCGATATGCGCGTCGTGGTGGAAAAATATGGGTACGTATATTTCCCGACAAACCCGTTACAGTAAGACCTACAGAAACACGTATGGGTTCGGGGAAGGGATCCCCCGAATATTGGGTATCCGTTGTTAAACCGGGTCGAATACTTTATGAAATGGGCGGAGTATCCGAAACTGTGGCCAGAGCAGCCATTTCAATAGCTGCGTGCAAAATGCCTATACGAACTCAATTTATTATTGCGGGATAGACATGTAGAACCGTAGAAAAAAGTGTTAGGAATGAAAAAATACAATTGCGAGTTTATTTATATCTAGACAGGTAATATTTCTTTTATTTCTTCATCTTTTGCATTGAAAGAGCAGCGGATAAAAAATGATATGATTCAACCTCAGACCTTTTTGAATGTAGCGGATAATAGCGGAGCTCGAGAATTGATGTGTATTCGAATCTTAGGAACTAGTAATCCCAAATATGCTCATATTGGTGACGTTATTGTTGCTGTAATCAAAGAAGCAGTACCAAATATGCCGCTCGAAAAATCAGAAGTAATTAGAGCTGTAATTGTACGTACGTGTAAAGAACTCAAGCGCGAAAACGGTATGAGAATACGATATGATGACAATGCAGCAGTTGTCATTGATCAAGAAGGAAATCCAAAAGGGACTCGAGTTTTTGGTGCAATCGCCAGGGAATTGAGAGAATTGAATTTCACTAAAATCGTCTCATTAGCTCCTGAAGTATTATAAATATTAGTAGATTAAATTATGATATAGTAGTATGATATAGCAGAATATCTGAAATATATAAATTATTAGATTGTGTCTCAAGCATATACTTTTATTTATGAATTCATAAATAAAAATAAACACGTTGATTATATCAAAATTAGGAGGCAACTATAATTATAGTTCATCATGGGTAGGGACACTATTGCCGAAATAATAACTTCTATAAGAAATGCTCACATGAATAAAAAAGGAACGGTTCGAATAGCATCTACTAATATCACCGAAAACATTGTTAAAATACTTCTGCGAGAAGGTTTTATTGAAAACGTTAGAAAACATCGAGAAAGTAAGAAAAATTTCTTGGTTTCAACTCTGCGACATAAAAGAACTAGGAAAAGAATACATAAAACTATTTTAAAGCGTATCAGCCGACCTGGTCTACGAATCTATTCCAACTATCAACGAATTCCTAGGATTTTAGGCGGAATGGGGATTGCTATTCTTTCTACTTCTCGAGGTATAATGACAGATCGAGAAGCTCGCCTAGAAGAAGTTGGGGGAGAAATTTGGTGTTATATATGGTGATCCTTTTCCTATGGTATCCTACTTTGATCTCTAACTTCCCAGTTGTGAAAAGAAAAAGAGAGCAAAAATGAGTTATATGACTGCTCCCCATTAATTGATACTTCAAGGAAGGGTTGCCCGGAATGAAAGAACAAAAGTGGATTCGTGAGGGTTTAATTAATGAATCACTTCTTAATGGTATGTTCCAGGTCCGTTTAGAGAATGAAAATCTAATTCTAGGTTATGTTCGGGGAGGATCCGGCACGGTTTTATCCGGATACTACCAGGGGATAGAATCCAAATCTAAGTAAGTAGTTACGATTCAACCAGCGGGGGACGTATAATTTATACGCAACAAAGATTCGAACGACTAGGGGATTTTAAAAATTTCATCCATGGGGATACAATTCGAGGTTTAAAAATGAAGTAAGGGAACTTTTTTTATTTCAAAGAATAGATTCAGAATTAAGGTAAGGAATCGTAAATATGAAAATAAGGGCTTCTGTTCGCAAAATTTGTGAAAAATGTCGACTGATCCGTAGACGCAGACGAATTATAGTGATTTGTTCTAATCCAAGACATAAACAGAGACAAGGATAATCTTTTTGGTAAAGGAAGGATCAATGTAAAAATAAAGAATCTGTTTTAGCATGAAATGGATATCTCCGTATATTTCTGACTCATATTTATGAGATGATAAAATATGACAAAACCTATACCAAGAATTAGTTCACGTAGGAATGGACGTATTGGTTGGCGTAAGAATGGACGTAGAATACCAAAAGGAATTATTCATGTTCAAGCAAGTTTCAACAATACCATTGTAACTGTTACAGATGTACGGGGGCGGGTGGTTTCTTGGTCCTCCGCGGGTACTTCTGGATTCAAAGGCGCAAAAAGAGGGACACCTTTTGCTGCTCAAGCCACAGCAGCAAATGCTATTCGTATGGTAGTCGATCAAGGTATGCAACGGGCAGAAGTCATGATAAAAGGTCCTGGTCCCGGACGAGATGCAGCATTACGAGCTATTCGTCGAAGTGGTATACTATTAAGTTTCGTACGCGATGTAACTCCTATGCCACATAATGGATGTAGACCCCCTAAAAAAAGACGTGTATAGAAATAAGAATTGAACAGATTTCCAGAGAAATAAATGATTCAATAATATAATCAAGTAAAATAATATATGGTTCGAGAGGAAATAGCAGTATCCACTCGAACACTACAGTGGAAGTGTGTTGAATCAAGAGTAGACGGTAAGCGTCTTTATTATGGGCGTTTCGTTCTGTCCCCGCTTATGAAAGGCCAAGCCGATACCATAGGTATTGCTATGCGACGGGCTTTACTTGAAGAAATAGAAGGAACATGTATAACACGTGCAAAATCTGAAAAAGTACCACATGAATACTCTACGATAGTGGGTATTGAAGAATCAGTACATGAAGTTTTAATGAATTTGAAAGAAATTGTATTGAGAAGTAATCTATATGGCACTCGAGACGCATCCATTTGCGTCAAAGGCCTCAGATACATAACAGCTCAAGATATTATCCTACCGCCTTCCGTGGAAATCATTGACACTACACAGCATATAGCTACCCTGACAGAGCCTCTGAATTTGTGTATTGAATTACAAATACAAAGAGATCGCGGATATCGTATGAGACCCACAAATGACTGTCAAGATGAAAGTTATCCTATAGATGCTGTATCCATGCCTGTTCGAAATGCGAATCATAGTATTTATTCTTATGGGAATGGGAATGAAAAACAAGAGATACTTTTTCTAGAAATATGGACAAATGGAAGTTTAACTCCTAAAGAAGCACTCCACGAAGCTTCTCGTAATTTGATTGATTTATTTATTCCTTTTCTACATGCAGAGGAAAGGGACATTAATTTAGAAGAAAACAAAAGCAGATTTACTCTACCCCCCTTTACCTTTCATGATATATTAGCTAATCTAAAGAAAAACAAAAAAGAAATTGCATTAAAATGTATTTTTATTGACCAATCAGAATTGCCTTCCAGGACCTATAATTGTCTCAAAAGGTCCAATATACATACATTATTGGACCTTTTGAGT